AATCACATTATTTTAATAATGTAAATAGATGCATTTTGGGAGCACCAAATACCCCGCTCGAGGCTTTCCTGTTTACGGGGGGTTTTCAGGAATAATAGTAGCTTACGAGTTTAGGGGGGTAGGGGGGTTTAACGCGCGGAAACCGAGGGGGGCATATATTAGGAATATTAGGAGAAATAAACAGTATTTATGCTCTTGAGATCAGTTATGCAACTCTTTTACCAAAGTCCCCCACCATTCACCTTCTTTCTTGCTGGCAAGGAAAATGTACACGCTTGTCAACAAGCCTTAGCTCTGCACTGTGAAATGCCAGATGAAAGGAGGACAAAAAAAAATAACCATGTCCATTAGAAGGAACGCCCGGCATGTGGTGTAACGAGGAGTATGAACCCCACCAACAATCAAATGCCAGGTTCAAGGAAAGATTGGGGAATCGGTCAATTAATGGCCCTGAAATAGGAACCAAATGCCAGGAATAGTTCACTATGTGAAACCCCCACGATTACTGTCCCTGACCATCAATAACCGTGATCGCTTTAGCTTAACTCGAATGTTATTCTTGTCTACATAGGATTCTATTCTTGACGGGAATTTGAATCCTGGTATATATGGTTGAATGTTTTGGTGTTAGGTCTTAACTTGTCATGTGGTTAGATATCTTGGGTAATGTTCATTAATATTCACTAGGAGTTGTTTATTTATTTTTATGTATTGTGTCAGTCTTATTTGAGCTGTTGATGAATGAATGGTCAACTCCTATGTATGTTGATATTACATTATATATGTCCTAATGCATTATTTATATGTTGTATATAAATATATGGTGTTAATACATATATGTATTTAACATGTCAAAGAATAGTTTAATTTAGAATTCTGGCTTTGGGAGCCAGTGGTGGGAGTTAGAATCTCCCTTCTTTGAGCAGTAGGGAGGATTTTAACCTCCGGCGTCCGGTTTACAAGACCGGCGCTCTGGCGCTGAGCTACTAGTGCAGTTTAATTCTAGTAATTTATTTTCTAGTCATCCTGCCGCTGGGAAAAGGACCAGGAAAATGGAGAAGTATAGTAGGGATGCAATTTGTCCAATGATGATGTAGGGGTGTTCAACTGGTATACCTCCAATTCATGTAAGAATCATTACGTCTGCGACCAGGGTTCAGAAAATGAACTGGGAGGCGGGGCGGAAGGTAAGGCTCCGTTGTTTTGAGGTGTGTAACAGGGGAACTAGTATAAGGACTAGGATGGAGGCTAGGAGGGCCAGTACCCCTCCCAATTTGTTCGGGATGGATCGCAGGATGGCGTAGGCGAAGAGGAAGTATCATTCAGGTTTGATGTGGGGAGGGGTGACTAGCGGGTTTGCTGGGGTAAAGTTGTCGGGGTCGCCTAGATAGTTGGGGGAGAATAGGGCGAGGGAGGTCAGCGCTAGAAGTATTGCGGCAAAACCGAGAAGGTCTTTGTAGGAGAAGTACGGGTGGAAGGGTACTTTGTCGGCGTCGGAGTTTAGGCCTGCTGGGTTGTTAGAGCCCGTTTCGTGTAGGAAAAGGAGGTGAAGTACTGTGACAGCTGCAATAATGAAAGGGAGGAGGAAGTGGAAGGCAAAGAATCGGGTGAGGGTCGCGTTGTCTACTGAGAAGCCGCCTCAGATTCATTGTACAAGAGTATTGCCTACATAGGGGACAGCTGATAGGAGGTTGGTAATTACTGTAGCACCTCAGAAGGATATTTGGCCCCATGGCAGGACGTAGCCTACAAAGGCGGTTATCATGACTAGGAGAAGTAGAACGACTCCGATGTTTCAGGTCTCTTTATAAAGGTATGATCCGTAGTAAAGGCCTCGGCCAATGTGTAGGTAGATGCAGATAAAGAAGAAAGAAGCTCCGTTGGCGTGTATGTTTCGGATTAGTCAGCCGAAGTTAACATCTCGGCAGATGTGTGCGACTGAGGAGAAGGCTGTTGCGATGTCGGAGGTATAGTGCATTGCCAGGAACAGCCCTGTGAGGATTTGGGCGCCTAGACATAGGCCTAGGAGGGAGCCAAAGTTTCATCATGCAGAGATGTTAGAGGGGGCGGGGAGGTCTACTAGGGCGTCGTTTGCAATTTTTAGTAGGGGGTGCGTTTTTCGTAGGTTGGCCATTGTGAGGGTTCTTGTAGTTGAATAACAACGGTGGTTTTTCAAGCCATTGGTCCTGGTTAGAATCCTGGCAGGAATTATGACTTATATTATGTGTGTCTTTATGTTTGGTTTAATTATAGGGCTGGTGGCGGTTGCCTCAAACCCTTCTCCCTACTTTGCAGCTTTGGGGTTGGTGGTAGTGTCTGGCATGGGGTGCGGGGTTTTGGTGGGGCATGGAGCCCCCTTTTTGTCGCTGGTGTTGTTCTTGATTTATTTGGGGGGAATGTTGGTCGTGTTTGCTTATTCGGCGGCGTTAGCTGCCGAGCCATACCCGGAGACTTTAGGGTCTCGGGCAGTAGCATTAAATGTGGGGATATATTTGGCAGGGGTGTTGGTGGCAGCAAGCTTCTTTTGAGGGGGATGGTTTAATGGGTCTTGGGTCACGGTGGATGAACTGGTTGATTTCTCTGTTTTTCGAGGGGACATAGCAGGGGTAGCCCTAATGTATTCTATGGGGGGTTGAATGTTGGTAGTAAGTGCTTGGGTCCTGCTTTTAACTTTGTTTGTAGTGTTGGAAGTGTCTCGTGGGCAAAGTCGTGGGACTTTGCGTGCGGTCTAGGCTAATTAGTAAGAGGGCTAGTATGAAGGTGAGAAAGAAGAGAGCGAGGTAGGTTTTCACCATGCCCCGTTGGGCGTTGCTTGTGGTTGTGATGAGCGGGAGGTTGAGGGAGGAGACGGCTTTGGGGCCGGTCTTTTCGAACCAGGTTTGGTCGACCATTTGGCTGGCAATGGCCTGTCCGAGAAGAAGGTTGAGTTTGGGAGGGAGGCGATGAATGATTGCTGGGAAAAATCCTAATATGTTGGAGAAGTGGTGGGGTTGGGTTTGGGGGAGCGGTTTGAACTGTTTGCTTGTGAGGGATGCGAGCTCTAGCGCTGTTAGTAGGCCAATAACGGTGACTAGAAGGGCGGCGAGTTTTAGTAGAGGGGGCATAGTTATGATTGGGGTTTTGGGGGGTAGAAGGTTTGATGTGATAAGCAGTCCGGCGATGATGCTTCCTCAAGCTAGCCGTTTGATGGGATTAATTACTGCTGGGTTGTTCTCGTTGATGGGGGAGAGGGGGTTGAATCGGGGGTGTCCTATTGACACGAAGAATACAACTCGGAGGCTGTATACAGCGGTGAAGGCAGTGGCTAGGAGGGTGAGGGTTAGGGCTCAGGCGTTGAGGTATGATGTGTTTAGGGCCTCGATGATGGCATCTTTAGAGAAGAATCCTGCTAGGAAAGGAGTGCCCGTGAGAGCGAGGCTCCCTACTGTTAGGCAGGAGGATGTGAAGGGGGCAAGGTGATGTATTCCTCCTATTTTGCGAATGTCTTGTTCGTCGTTTAGGCTGTGGATGATTGAGCCGGAGCAGAGGAATAGTATTGCTTTGAAGAAGGCGTGGGTGCAGATGTGAAGGAAGGCTAATTGGGGTTGACCCAGGCCAATTGTCACCATTATTAGTCCTAGCTGGCTTGATGTTGAAAAGGCGACGATTTTTTTGATGTCGTTTTGGGTTAGTGCACAAGTTGCTGTGAAAAGGGTGGTTAGGGCTCCGAGGCATAGACAGATGGTGAGGGAGGTCGGGTTATTTTCCATTAGTGGGCTCATGCGAACTAATAGGAAAATGCCTGCAACAACCATGGTACTTGAGTGCAGTAGGGCAGAGACCGGTGTAGGACCCTCCATGGCAGAGGGCAGTCATGGGTGAAGTCCGAATTGGGCGGATTTGCCTGTTGCGGCGACGATCAGGCCCAGGAGGGGGAAGGTTAGGTCGTAAGTTTTGGAGGTGGAGAAAATTTGTTGTATTTCTCATGAGTTTAGGTTGGTAGCTATTCAGGCTATTGCGAAGATAAGTCCAATGTCTCCCACTCGGTTATAGAGAACTGCCTGTAGTGCTGCAGTGTTTGCGTCTGCCCGTCCGTACCATCAGCCGATTAGTAGGAATGATATAATGCCTACTCCTTCTCATCCAATAAATAGTTGAAATATGTTGTTCGCTGTGACTAGGATGATTATGGCGATGAGGAAAGTGAGAAGGTATTTAAAGAACCGATTTATGTAGGGGTCTGCATGTATATATCAGGAGGCGAATTCTAGGATCGATCAGGTTACGTATAGAGCAATGGGGGTAAAAATAACTGAATAGAAGTCGAATTTTAGGCTAATATTAATGTCGAAGGTGTACGTATTCATTCAGGATCAGGTGGTTAGAATGGTTTCTGCCCCTTCAGACAGAAATAGGAAGAGGGGGAGTAAGCTAACGAAGAATGCGAGTTTGACTGCTGTCTTTACTTGGATGACAGCTCAGCTGGGCTCCTTGGGGCGGGGGGAGAGAGTTGTAATTAGGGGATAAAGTAGGAGGACAAAGATGATGATTAGGCTGGAGGCTATTGTGATCAGTGTGGGGTGCATAGCTGCTACTTGGATTTGCACCAAGAGTTTTTGGTTCCTAAGACCAACGGATGAGCTGTTATCCTTTAGAAGCTTGGGGCGAGTGAGCTCCGGAATTCAACCGAGGGGACGAAGATTAGCAGTCTTTGTTGCTGGCAGGCCTCTCTCGGTGGACAAGGGGGTTTCAACCCCTGTTTTTAGAATCACAATCTAATGTTTTCGTTAAACTATGTCTACAGGCTGTTCAGCCTCAGATTAGTTCGGGCTTTGCGATTAGTAGTAGTAGGGGGAGGAGGTGGAGGGCGACTAGTAGATGCTCTCGTGTGTGGGAGGGGTCCAGTGCAATGATGTGGGAGGGGATAGGGCCCCGTTGTGTCATCAGGAATATGTATAGGGAATAACCTGCGGTGATGAGAGTCCCGGTTCCTGTCAATGCAATGGTTCATCATGATCAGTTGAATAGGGAGGTAATAATCATAAGTTCCCCTATTAGATTAGGTAGTGGGGGGAGGGCCAGGTTGGCCAGGCTGGAAATGAATCATCATGTGGTCATTAGAGGAAGAACTATTTGTATTCCTCGGGCCAATACTATTGTTCGACTGTGTGTTCGTTCGTAGTTAGTATTTGCTAGGCAGAAAAGGGCGGAGGACGTAAGTCCGTGGGCAATCATGAGGATTAGGGCTCCTGTAAAGCCCCATGGGGTTTGGATGAGGATTCCCCCGGCCACCAGGCCCATGTGGCCAACAGAGGAGTATGCGATTAGGGACTTGAGGTCTGTTTGACGTAGGCAGATTGATCCGGTTATGATTACGCCTCAGAGGGCCAAGATGATAAAGGGGTAGCTAAGTTCTTTGGTGAGGGGCTCTAGTAGGATTATTATTCGCATTATTCCGTAGCCTCCTAGTTTTAGTAGGACGGCCGCCAGGACTATTGAACCTGCGATGGGGGCCTCAACATGGGCTTTCGGCAATCAAAGGTGTACACCATAGAGGGGTATTTTAACTAAAAATGCCAGGAGGCAGCCGGCTCACCATATTTTGTCGGCGATGGTGACCATGGGAAGAGTTGGTGTGTACTGTAGGGTTAGTAGGGAGAGGGTGCCTGCGGTGTTTTGTAATAAAAGCAAGGCAACCAGAAGGGGGAGCGAGCCCGCCAGGGTGTAGAATAGGAAGTAGGTGCCCGCGTTTAGGCGTTCTGTCTGGTTGCCTCATCGTGTAATAAGAATTAGGGTTGGGATTAAGGTGGCTTCAAATATAACGTAGAAGAGGAGGACTTCGGTAGCAGAGAAGGCTATAATGAGGAAAATTTGTAGGGATGTTAAGAGGGTAATATATATTCGTTGCCGGTTAATGGGCTCTAGGGCTGTGTGGTTTTGGCTGGCCAAAATTATAAGGGGAAGGAGTCAGCAGGTGAGGACTAGGAGGGGGGTAGATAGTGCGTCGGTGGCCATGAGTGGGTTTAGGCAGGACCATCCGGTTTCGGCTGGTGCTTTAAGTCAAGTTAGGCTAATAATAGCAATAACGAGGCTTTGGGCAAGAGTTGTGGGCCAGAGTCATTTTGGGTTGACGGCCCATGTAGTTGGGACTAACATAATTGTTGGGATGAGGATTTTTAGCATTGTAAAAGGTTTAGGCTTTGTAGTCGGTCGGTGCCGTGGGTACGGGCTGTGGCTACTAGGAGGGCCAGGCCGGCGCTAGCCTCGCAAGCAGAGAATGCGAGGAGGAGCATGGGGGAGGCGGAGAAGTTGGTGGAGTTCAGGTCTAGGGTTCATAGGGAGAGGGCGAGGAAAAGGGAGAGTATTATTCCTTCTAGGCATAGTAGGGCGGATAGGAGGTGGGTTCGGTGAAATGCTAGTCCTGCTAGTCCTAATAAAAAGGCTGTTGAGAAGGTGAAGTGTACGGGGGTCATTAGGTAATTGTGGACTTTAACCACGAGCTTTTGAGCCGAAATCAAATATTTTAATTAAAATAATTACCTATTCTGCCCATTCGAGGCCCCCTTGAATTCACTCATAGATTAGGCCGAGGGTCAGCAGGAGTAGTACTAGGGAGGCTCAAGAGAAAGTTAGCAGCGGGGTGGGTAGTTGGTCTCCTCATGGAAGAGGGAGGAGTAAGGCAATTTCTAGGTCGAATAGGAGGAAGAGGATGGCTACCAGGAAGAATCGTATTGAGAAAGGTAGGCGTGCGGACCCCAGAGGGTCAAAGCCGCATTCATAGGGGGATAGTTTTTCTTGATCTGGGCTTATTAATGGTAGTCAGAAAGACACGATGGCTAGGATTGTTGAAAGTGCAACGGAGATAATAATAACGGTTGTAATTAAGTTCATTATCTTTCCTTGGATTTTAACCAAGACCGGGTGATTGGAAGTCACTTATACTTTTTGATACTAGAAAGATATGAGCCTCATCAGTAAATGGAGATATATAGGAATAGTCAGACTACGTCTACAAAGTGTCAGTATCAGGCTGCTGCTTCGAACCCAAAATGATGTTCAGATGTGAAGTGGTATTGAATTTGTCGTAGGAGGCAAACAGCCAGGAAGGTGGAGCCGATGATGACGTGTAGGCCGTGGAACCCTGTTGCTACGAAGAAAGTAGAGCCGTATACTCCGTCTGCAATTGTGAATGGGGCTTCATAGTACTCCATGCCTTGGAGGAAAGTAAAATAGAACCCTAATAGAATTGTAAGGCCTAAGGAGTGAATGGCTTGTTTGCGTTCTCCTTCTATAATACTGTGGTGGGCTCAGGTTACTGTAACACCTGATGCGAGAAGCACTGCGGTGTTAAGGAGGGGGACACTGAAGGGGTCTAGTGTGGTAATGCCAGCTGGGGGTCAGCATCCTCCTAGCTCTGGGGTGGGGGCAAGGCTTGCATGGTAGAAGGCTCAAAAGAAACCTAGGAAGAAGAATACTTCTGATGTAATGAACAGGATCATTCCATATCGAAGTCCCTTTTGTACGGGGGGTGTGTGATGTCCTTGGAAGGTTCCTTCTCGTACAATGTCCCGTCATCACTGATATATCGTTAGAATTAGTAAGATGGTGCCGATGGCTATCAGAGTTGTTGAGTTAAAGTGGAATCAGATGGCTAAGCCAGAGGTTATTAGGAGGGCAGCAACGGCTCCTGTAAGAGGTCAGGGGCTGGGGTCTACTATGTGATATGCGTGTGCTTGGTGGGCCATTAGACGTTTTCTTGTAGGTAGAGGCTTAGAAGGAGGACAAATACGTAGGCCTGAATCATTGCTACTGCAACTTCCAGGATGGTTAAAAGGAATAAAATGCTAGCGGTGAGAATCGCTACTGTTGGTATTAGGGGGAGCAGCACAAATGCAGCCGTGGCGATTAGTTGAATTAGCAGATGACCTGCAGTCAGGTTAGCGGTGAGCCGGACCCCTAGGGCCAGAGGCCGAATGAATAGGCTGATTGTTTCGATAATGATTAGTACTGGGATGAGGGGGACTGGTGTCCCTTCTGGCAGTAAGTGTCCCAGGGCAGCTGTTGTCTGGTTACGGAGGCCAATAAGGACTGTGGCCAATCAAAGGGGTACGGCAAGTCCTATGTTCAATGATAGCTGGGTGGTAGGTGTAAATGTGTATGGTAGAAGTCCAAGTATGTTTAGGGAGATTAGGAATAGTATTAGGGAGGTTAGGATGGTGGCTCATTTGTGTCCGCCTTGGTTTAGGGGTATAAATAGTTGATATGTAAAGCGGTTAACAAATCAGCCTTGCAGGGTTAGGAGGCGGTTGTTTAGCCATCGGGAAGAGGGGGTCGGGAACAGGAGCCATGGGAGGAGAAGGGCCAGGGCAATTAAGGGGATTCCTAGATATGTTGGGCTTATAAACTGGTCAAAGAAGCTTAGTGTCATGGTCAGTTTCAGGGCTCTGGTTTAGATTTTTGTGTGCTTTGTGGGGTAGGCTCATTGGGGAAAGTGTGGGCAAGCACTTTGGGGGGAAGGATTGTGAGAAAAACGAGTCATGAGAACACTAGGATGGCAAATCAGGGTGCGGGGTTTAGTTGGGGCATGTCGCTAGAGGTGGTTAGGAGGCACCAATCTTTAGCTTAAAAGGCTAACGCTATACCTAGTTTAGCTTCCTAGCGAGGCATCTTCAAGTATTAGGGATGATCAGTCCTCGAAGTGTTTGAGGGGAACTGCTTCTACTACAATGGGTATGAAACTGTGGTTTGCTCCGCAAATCTCGGAGCATTGCCCATAGAATACCCCTGGGCGGGATGCAATGAAAGCTGTTTGGTTTAGACGTCCTGGGACCGCGTCCATTTTTACTCCAAGGGCCGGCACGGCTCATGAGTGAAGGACATCTTCGGCTGAGACTAGAACTCGAATTGGGGATTCAACAGGGACAACTATTCGGTGATCGGCTTCAAGGAGTCGGAATTGGCCGGGGGAGAGGTCTTGGGTTGGGACCATGTATGAGTCAAACCCCAGGTCTTCGTAGTCTGTGTATTCGTAGCTTCAGTATCATTGGTGTCCTATTGCTTTAATGGTAAGGTGTGGGTCGTTAATTTCGTCTATTAGATAGAGGATTCGTAGGGAGGGGAGGGCAATGAGGATGAGGATAATTGCGGGCAGAATTGTTCAGATGATTTCGATTTCTTGCGAGTCTAGGATATTTTTGTTTGTGAGTTTTGTGGTTACTATTGCCACAATAATGTAAAGTACTAGCGTGCTAATGAGAAAGACGATTATTAGAGCGTGGTCGTGGAAATGTAGAAGTTCTTCTATGACGGGGGAAGCTGCATCTTGAAATCCTAGTTGTGAGGGATGTGCCATTGGTTACAAGACACGCGGGGATTTAACCCACATCTCCGCCTTGACAAAGCGGTGTGTTTTCCTTTATACTAGTGTCTTATGAAGAAAGTGACAGAGCGGTTATGTGGCTGGCTTGAAACCAGTTTATGGGGGTTCGACTCCTCCCTTTCTCGTTAGTGGGATGCTTGGACTTGGACGAAGGCCGGCTCCTCGAATGTGTGGTATGGAGGGGGGCAGCCGTGTAGTCATTCAATGTTTGTTGCTGTGAGTTCAACTGAAAGTACCTCCCGTTTGGAGGCAAATGCCTCTCAAATAATGAAGAGGAACATAATCACCGCTGTTAGAGATACTAGGGAGCCAAGGGAAGAAACTGTGTTTCACAGTGTATAGGCGTCTGGGTAGTCTGAATATCGTCGTGGCATACCTGCTAGTCCTAGGAAGTGCTGAGGGAAGAAGGTTAGGTTGACACCTACGAATATAACTCCAAAGTGGACTTTGGACCATGTGCTATGAAGGGTGTACCCTGTAAATAAGGGGAATCAGTGGACAAAGGCAGCCATGATGGCGAAAACTGCGCCTATGGATAGGACATAGTGGAAGTGTGCGACAACATAGTATGTGTCGTGGAGTGTGATGTCTAGGGAGGAGTTGGCTAGTACGATCCCTGTCAGGCCTCCTACAGTGAACAGGAAAATAAACCCTAGGGCCCATAGAAGAGGGGTTTCTCATTTGATTGCCCCTCCATGAAGAGTAGCGAGTCAGCTGAAGACTTTTACTCCTGTTGGAATAGCAATAATCATTGTGGCAGAAGTAAAGTAGGCTCGTGTGTCCACGTCTATTCCAACTGTAAACATGTGGTGGGCTCAGACGATAAAGCCTAGGAGTCCAATGGCCATTATGGCTCAGACCATGCCCATGTAGCCGAAAGGTTCTTTTTTCCCTGAGTAGTATGCTACGATGTGCGAAATTATTCCAAAGCCTGGTAGGATGAGGATGTATACTTCTGGGTGCCCGAAAAATCAGAAGAGGTGTTGGTAAAGGATGGGGTCCCCTCCTCCTGCTGGGTCAAAGAAAGTGGTGTTTAAGTTTCGGTCTGTCAGAAGCATTGTGATTCCTGCCGCAAGAACAGGAAGTGAAAGAAGAAGTAGAACAGCGGTAATTAGGACAGATCAGACAAACAGAGGGGTTTGATATTGTGAAATTGCTGGTGGTTTCATGTTGATAATTGTGGTAATAAAATTAATGGCCCCAAGAATTGAGGAAATCCCTGCAAGATGCAGGGAGAAAATCGTTAAGTCTACTGATGCTCCTGCATGGGCTAAGTTGCCTGCTAGCGGAGGGTATACGGTTCATCCTGTGCCCGCCCCGGCTTCTACGCCAGAGGATGCCAGGAGGAGTAGGAACGAGGGGGGAAGAAGTCAGAAGCTCATATTGTTCATTCGAGGGAATGCCATGTCAGGAGCCCCAATCATGAGGGGGACTAGTCAATTTCCGAAGCCACCAATTAGAATTGGTATTACTATAAAGAAAATTATTACAAAGGCATGGGCTGTAACGATTACATTATAAATCTGATCGTCGCCCAGCAGAGCGCCGGGTTGGCTTAGTTCAGCCCGGATTAGCAGGCTTAGAGCTGTCCCCACCATGCCGGCTCAAGCACCGAATACTAGATAAAGGGTGCCAATATCTTTATGGTTAGTTGAAAAGAATCAGCGTGTGATTGCCACAGGTAAAATGGCTGAGTGTTTAAGCGGTGGATTGTAGCCCCATGCACAGAGGTTTGAGCCCTCTTTTTACCAAGCCTTGAGGTGTTTTACACACTAGATTGCAAATCTTGAGTAGTAGGCTAACGTCTACCGGGGCTTTCCCCCGCCTCTTAGCCTCTCTAAGAGAGGCGGGGGAAAAGGTAGACGGATGCTCGCTGGTTAGAGCGCTTAGCTGTTAACTAAGAGTTTGTAGGATCGAGGCCTTCCTGTCTAGTAAAGGCTTTAGCTTAATTAAAGTGTCTGTTTTGCATGCAGGAGATGTGGGTTAGTATCCCGCAAGTCTTATTCAGGGGCTGGGAGATTTTCACTCCCGCTTAGGGCTTTGAAGGCCCTTGGTCTTGTGCTATCCTAAGCCTCTTAGGGGTTGGAGAGGAGGGCTGTGATTGCCGGTGTAAGGGGAAGAAGGAGCAGGGCCATTATTGTAGCTGCTGACAAGGGAAGGGAGAGTTGTAGGGATGGCAATCGTCAGGGGGTGGTGCCGGTTAGGTTGTTTGGAGATATGGTAAGGGTGATGGCGTAAGAGAGGCGGAGGTAGAAGTAAAGGCTAAGAAGGGCTGTTATAGCAGCTAGGGTGGCCGTGAGGGGCAGGCTTTGCTTGGTGAGTTCTTGGAGGATTAATCATTTTGGTGCGAAACCGGTAAGAGGGGGCAGGCCCCCTAGGGAAAGCAAAATCAGTGGGGCTATGGCAGTGATGGGGGGAGTTTTGGCTCATGAGGTGGCCAGGGCGTTGATTGTGGTGGAGTTGTTTAGTTTGAATGTGAGGAAAGCTGAAAATGTCATGATAAAGTATGTGAGGAGGGCTAGGAGGGTAAGGGAGGGGGCGAACTGTAGGATGAGGACCATTCAGCCTAAGTGAGCAATTGAGGAATAGGCTAGGATTTTCCGTAGTTGGGTTTGGTTTAGGCCCCCTCAGCCACCTACTAGGGTGGAGGCAAGGGCTAGTAAGATGAGGGTGGTCTGGTTATGTACGGGGAGCTGGAGAAGGAGGGCGAAGGGTGCCAGTTTTTGTCAGGTGGACAAGATAAGTCCTGTAGTTAGGTCAAGCCCTTGTAGTACTTCGGGAAGTCATGTGTGTAAAGGGGCAAGCCCAATTTTTAGTGAGAGGGCCAATGTAATCATGGTGGCTGGGACGGGGTGCACTATTTGTTGGATGTCCCATTGGCCTGTTAGTCAGGCGTTGGTTATGCTTGCAAATAGTAGGGTGGCTGCTGCCGTCGCTTGAGTAAGGAAATATTTGGTAGTTGCTTCGATGGCTCGAGGGTGATGGTGCTGTGCTATCAGGGGGATGATGGCCAGGGTATTGATTTCCAGGCCTATTCAGGCAAGGAGTCAGTGGGAGCTTGCGAAGGTGATAGTGGTGCCTAGTCCTAGGCCAAAGAGGAGGACGGATGTGATGTAGGGGTTCATTAGTAAAGGAGGGGGTTTAACCAACATGTTTGGGGTATGGGCCCAAAAGCTTATTTAGCTGACTTTACTAGGAAGTGGTGTAGTGGAAGCACTAAGAGTTTTGATCTCTTCAGGTAGGGTTCGAGTCCCTTCTTTCTAAGGAGTCGGGGGGAATTTAACCCCCATTGTTCACTCTATCAAAGTGGCCCTTTGCTTCAGGCACGGCTCCGTTAGCTACAGTTGTGGGGGGAGGCCCGCTAGCGCGATTGGGAGTGCTAGGTGCCAGATAACTAGGGCGAGGGTAAGAGGGAGGAAGTTTTTTCAGATTAAATGCATTAGTTGATCATATCGAAATCGGGGGTATGATGCCCGTACTCAGAGGAATACGACTGAGAGTAGTGCTGCTTTAGCCATGAGGTTAATTGTTGTAAGTTCTGATATGTGGGGGAGGTGGGATGCTCCTAGGAATAGTGTTGCTGATAGGGTGTTTATTAGTAGAATGTTCGCGTACTCTGCTAGGAAGAATAGGGCGAAGGGGCCTCCTGCGTATTCCACGTTGAAACCTGAGACTAGTTCTGATTCTCCTTCGGTTAGGTCAAAGGGGGCCCGGTTTGTTTCTGCTAGCGTAGAGATGTATCATATTGCGGCTAGGGGTCAGGCTGGCATTACAAGTCAAACGCTTTCTTGGGTAATACTAAAGGTCTGCAGAGTAAACCCTCCTGTGAAGATAATAGCGCTAAGTAGGATTAGTCCCAGGCTAACTTCATACGAAATTGTCTGAGCTACGGCCCGTAGGGCTCCAATGAGTGCATATTTTGAGTTGGATGCTCATCCGGAGCCTAGAATGGAGTATACGGCAAGGCTCGATAGTGCGAGGATAAATAAGATGCTTAGGTTTAGGTCTGTGACTGGGTGGGGGAGAGGTATGGGGGCTCATAAAAGTATTGCTAGGGTAAGGGCTAACATAGGGGCCAGGAGGAAGAGGATGGGAGAAGAGGTGGAGGGTCGTACTGGCTCTTTAATAAATAGTTTCACGCCGTCTGCAATGGGTTGGAGGAGGCCGTAGGGCCCTACAACATTCGGGCCTTTCCGTAGTTGTATATATCCTAGGACTTTGCGTTCAAGGAGGGTAAGGAAAGCAACTGCAAGAAGTACGGGGACGATGTAGGCGAGGGGGTTTAGGATGTGAATTAAAATTGTTGGGATCATAGTTAAGGAGAGGAGTTGAACCTCTGTGGAAAGGGCTTAGGTCTTTTGCATTTAGCCGGGCTCTGCCACCTTAACATGCCTTTCTCTTAGGCGGGGGGTCATGTCCTTTTGCCTGTTTTAGTTGACTTCATCAGGTCAGGAGGGGGCTTGCTTTTAGCAGGGGCCTCTTCTTTTCGGTCCTTTCGTACTAGAAAAGAACATTTCGTAGATAGAAACTGACCTGGATTTCTCCGGTCTGAACTCAGATCACGTAGGACTTTAATCGTTGAACAAACGAACCCTTAATAGCGGCTGCACCATTAGGATGTCCTGATCCAACATCGAGGTCGTAAACCCCCTTGTCGATATGGGCTCTAAAAGGGGATTGCGCTGTTATCCCTAGGGTAACTCGGTCCGTTGATCGGCGTTGCCGGATCTTGTTGGTCAGAAGTTCTGCTTGTTAGAGCTGTGGCTCTGGTTTTAAGGGGGGTATCCCTGTTCCACGTGGGGGTTTTTTGTTTCCCCGCGGTCGCCCCAACCAAAGACAGGGGGACAGGAGTCATTTGGTTTAGTCTTTTGTTTTAGGGGTTTTAACATGGTCTGTCCTGGTGTCTGAAGCTCCATAGGGTCTTCTCGTCTTACGAGTTTATCCCCGCTTCTGCACGGGGAGATCAATTTCATTGACCGGGAAAGGGAGACAGCTTAGCCCTCGTTATGCCATTCATACAGGTCTTCATTTAAAAGACAAGTGATTGCGCTACCTTCGCACGGTCAAAATACCGCGGCCGTTAAACTTACGTCACAGGGCAGGCGGGACCTCTTATATTGTGTTGTTGCAAGAGGCGATGTTTTTGGTAAACAGGCGAGGCTAATGTTTGCCGAGTTCCTTCTTTTCCTTTAGTCTTTCCTGGAGGCACTCCTGTGTGGGGCTAACGCTTTTTGTTGAGCGATCTTCTAGTTTTAGTCTGCTTCGGCTCAAGGCCCTCTTTGATTGGGGGCGTTAATTTTCAGTGGGGGTTCGTTCTGATGTACACAGGTGCTGGGAGAGGGACTAGTCCCTCTTATTACTCATGTTAGCATGGTCTCTTCCATGTGGGCATGGAAAGGCCTAATAAAATAAGGGGTTTAAGATGTGCTTGTCGGGATAAGGGGCAGAGGGATATGTTTGAGCTTTAACGCTTTCTATTAGGGTGGCTGCTTTTAGGCCCACTAAAACATAATGCCTGAGGTGCTTTGATCTTTTTCCTCCATGGTAAAGTTGTATCTTTTTTCGAGGGGGCTGTACCCCCCTCGACTAACTCTTTTGATTAATTCTCGTGGTCTGGGTAGGGCGTCGCCTTGTTTGGCTAAAGAAATCAAAAGGCTGAACTTCTATTCAGTTCTTAGGCAACCAGCTATAACTAAGTTCGGTAGGTCTGTCACCTCTACTCAAAGCTCTTCCCACTCTTTTGCCACAGAGACGGGTTTGCCCTATGTTAGGCTGTCTTGGAGTAGCTCACTTAGTTTCGGGGTCCCAAACTAAAGCGCTCTTTGCTTGTGGTTTGCTGGCTAAGTCATGATGCAAAAGGTACGAGTATTAATCTCTGCTTTTTTCTCCTTCAGTTGGTTGTTTCATTTCTCTTTCAGCTTTCCCTTGCGGTACTTTTTCTATTGCTCCTGTTTCCTTTTCTGTCGCCCATACTAAGGGGGAAAAATGGTTTGTTTTGTGTTGGGTTCGGTGTTAGGGGTTATTGATGTTGGGTTGTTGTTTTAAGGGGGGGGGGCTAGCTGTTGGGGTGTCAGTGCGATCCGGTTTGCACGGATGTCTTCTCGGTGTAAGGGAGATGCTATTCTAACTTAGCTACGCTCTGGTTTTCCAAGTGCACCTTCCGGTACACTTACCATGTTACGACTTGCCTCCCCTTTATGTCTTTTGTGTGTTATTTACTTGTATTCAGTGGGTTTGGGGAGAGTGACGGGCGGTGTGTGCGCGCTTCAGGGCCAGTTTCAGGGGAACGCTCTATTTTCCTCCTTACTGCTAAATCCTCCTTTAGATAGTTATTTCAGGCTATCGTTCGTGTTCACTGCATCAGTGAATGTAGCCCATTTCTTCCCCTTTCATGCGCTACACCTCGACCTGACGTTTTAGGCTTTGCCAGTTTTGCTTACTATAAGGCCTTCATAGGGTAAGCTGACGACGGTGGTATATAGGCGGGAAAGACCAGAAAGGGTGAGGTTGAACGGGGGTTATCGGTTCTAGAACAGGCTCCTCTAGGTGGATCTAAAGCACCGCCAAGTCCTTTGGGTTTTAAGCTAATGCTCGTAGTTCCCAGGCGAGCAGCAGGTGTGAGAATGCTGCCTTTGTTTAGGGCCAGGCATAGTGGGGTATCTAATCCCAGTTTGTATCCTGGCTTTCGTGGGTTCAGAGGTTTAAAGCCACTTTCGTAGGGGTTCTTCATTTCTCCGGGTGCGTATGACAGCCTTGGAGAAGTTCGGCTTTAGTTTTGTTATTTCTTAACCACCCTTTACGCCGGCGTCTATCAGCTTGAGCCTCTCGTATAACCGCGGTGGCTGGCACGAGTTTTACCGGCTCTCTTGGCTTTAACTAAGTCAAGTTTACACTTAGGGCTTAATGTCTATCACTGCTGAGTTCCCTTGGGGGTGTGGCTGAGCAAGGTGTTGTAGGCTAACGTCTGAAGTTGTGCCTGATACCGGCTCCTTGATTCCTGTAGGGGAATCGTAGGGCATTCTCACGGGAACGCGGATACTTGCATGTGTAAGTCTGGCCAGAGCTGATAGTAAAGTCAGGACCAAGCTTTTGTGCTTACGGGGCTTTCTAGGGCCCGTCTTAACATCTTCAGTGTTATGCTTTAGCTAAGCTACGCTAGC